ATAAAGGAAAAGCGAAGAGGAATTTTTAGTTTTAGAATCGAATTGAACCGAAATAAAAATGTGATTTTTTGAGTGATCTGATTGTGCGATACCTTTTTTCTTCTCATTTGAGATATTATGTCAATGAACCCACCGCTGAAACTAATGAGTTAAAAACCAAAGTAAATAAAATAAAGTAAAAAAGAAAAAAGTAAAGCAAAAGGTATTTAAAGTATTAAAGTAAAGAAAAAAGTATTCTAAAAAGTATTATAAGGTCACTCTTTAGTCGAAAATGTATTTGATACAATAAAAAATAAAAATACAAAATAGAAGCGATTCCCCTTTGAAATGAAGTTACATGACATAGTTTTTATTATTATTTTAATATTAGTTGACTCAAGAGTTGCCCACTCAATCCGTTGATTCGGAATCGTGGGATGGGTCGATGTAAAAGACGATGAATTGATTTCTTTTTCTATCCCTGTCACTCATTTTTGTTAGTACCTTCTAGAATACTTGAAGAATCAAAAACTTTCAATTGAAGGTATTCTTTCAATTGGTAGGGTCTTTTTGCTTATCCTCGTATCGTTCAAAAGTTGAAACTTAGGGAAGTGCTTTATAAACATATGTATAAAAAGAACATATTTCCTTTAGCTCCGTCATGCCTACTATAACTAGTTATTTTGGTTTTCTACTAGCGGCTTTAACTATAACCTCGGCTCTATTTCTTGGTCTGAGTAAGATAGGACTTATTTGAAATTAATTGAATTAAAAATTCATAAAACGAAATCTTTCTATGGTATTCCACATATTGTCTAGTTCCTTGCCTTACCACGTTAATTCCGAATTATTGGTTATGGAGATTCCTAGGCAAGACGGATTAATATTTAGGGATAGATATTACCCCTCTTTTTAACCTTTCAAAAAAAAAAAAAAAAGAAAATTCAAATGATTGAAGTCTTTCTATTTGGAATCGTCTTAGGTCTAATTCCTATTACTTTGGCGGGATTATTCGTAACCGCATATTTACAATACAGACGTGGTGATCAGTTGGACCTTTGATTAATTAACATCTCTTTTTTAACTGACCCCCTCCTTTCTTTAATTTAATCCGAGGGGGAGGTCAGGGCAGGGTCAAATTCAGATTGCTGTTCAATGATTTCAGTTCAGCGTGTGTGATTTTCGATCTAAGACTAAGACAACAAGAGCGGAATCACGCTCTGTAGGATTTGAACCTACGACATTGGGTTTTGGAGACCCACGTTCTACCGAACTGAACTAAGAGCGCTTTCTTATCACAATGGAAACGACTGGAAATAAGTAATAAGTAGATTTTTTTTTACCCCAACAGTTCTTGTATGTGTATACTATCATATATAATAAAATGAAAGATTTTGTATGTCAAAATTCGAAATAGATCTAAAAAAAAAACGGATCTTGCGTTACTGCTGCTCTGAGCGGTAATTGGTAGGGATGACAGGATTTGAACCCGTGACATTTTGTACCCAAAACAAACGCGCTACCAAGCTGCGCTACATCCCTTTCAATGGGCCTACAGTATCATTGTAAAGAATCCCCGTCTTGTTTTCCACATCCTTATTTTTTTATTCCCTCTTTTTTATTCCCTCTATTGATACGCAAAATGGATCTTGCCTTTTCTTGTTTTTGGTCTCATATCATATAACATATAATAATAATCAATTATTATTTTTCTTGGGAATTCTCAGGCGTAAAGCGGCCCTTTTTTCTGCTTTAAGAAAAAAAAAAAAAAGAAAAAAATCTTATCTACCGAATCATTGCGCATTTCAATTTGAATTAAGGATTCCGCGCACAAATACAAGTGGCCTTTAACTACATATACATCTCTTACCATAATATATTCCAATAGGGAATACAAAAACAAAAAAGAAGGAGGATTTTCAATGCGAGATCTAAAAACATATCTTTCCGTGGCACCGGTACTAAGTACTCTATGGTTCGGGTCTTTAGCAGGGTTATTGATAGAAATCAACCGTTTATTCCCGGACGCATTGACATTTCCTTTTTTTTCATTCTAGTTATTGAACTGGAACGGGGTGAAGAAGATTAGAGCTAGAATCAAATATTTGTGACTAATCTCTCTTTCCCCTCTTTTCTTTTTTTTTTACAATTAGATAGATAGAATAAAGGAGGAAAGCGAAAGAAAAATGTGGCTTCAACCTCAGCGAAACTCGGGTTCAGGCTCCAATTATATTAATTATCCAGTTAAAAGAAAATAGACAGTGAAAAGAAAACAGAAATGGAAATGTGGCTAGGGTAAGAGTAGCCTACACTACACGATACTTAAATAAAATACTGTACTGTGATTAGCAATATAGTTAGCAATTTTTGTATTACTTATTATTTCCGATTTATTTACTATATTGATTGCAATAAAATATTGATTGCAATAAAATCTTTATTTCAGAATTTGATTTTGAGTGGTTAACAACTTCTATTTTTTTGTCCCTTGTTTCTTATTAGTTTCGGGTCGGAAAATAGAAAAGTTGGGTGAATCAAAAACCCAAAGGAGGTTCATGGCCAAGGGTAAAGATGTCCGAGTAAGGGTTATTTTGGAATGTACTAGTTGTGTTCGAAACGGTGTTAATAAGGAATCAAGGGGTATTTCCAGATATATTACTCAAAAGAATCGACACAATACACCTAGTCGATTGGAATTGAGAAAATTCTGTCCCTATTGTTACAAACATACACTTCACGGGGAGATAAAAAAATAGATAGAGTCGAACCGCGTGCTTGTGTGTCACCCTTGCAAGGAACATGAAAAAATAATCTAGATATATATCTAGATTATTTCATATATAAAAAAAAATAAATAAATCTAGACAAACCAAATCGTATAATTTATTCTATAAATTATTTTTTTATTTCATCGAAATGGGATTTTAGGGATAAGGAATAAACAAATTATGGATAAAACCAAGCGACTCTTTCTTAAATCCAAGCGATCTTTTCGTAGGCGTTTGCCCCCGATCCAATCGGGGGATCGAATTGATTATAGAAACATGACTTTAATTAGTCGATTTCTTAGTGAACAAGGAAAAATATTATCTAGACGGGTGAATAGATTGACCTTAAAAGAACAACGATTAATTACTATTGCTATAAAACAAGCTCGTATTTTATCTTCGTTACCTTTTCTTAATAATGAGAAACGATTTGAAAGAAGTGGGTCGACCACTAGAACTCCAGGTCTTCGAACCAGAAAAAAATAGGCTTACTCTTCAATTAAATCAAAATTCCAATCCGAACTCAAACCCAGATGGACATTTTGTTCAAAAAATCCGAGAAGCAGTCGTGTCGTAAGAAAAAAAAGAATTGGGGAAGAAGAATAAAATCAATCCTTTTTTTATTGAGCGTGTTCGCTCATTTTGACGACTTTATCATATTATTTCTACTCCACCTTCCTGGAGTTCATTCTCCAGAGAACTCCGTTTAAAAATTAGAAAAGGTTCCTTCCAACTTCCTTATTTTATGATCTCATTGGAAATCATATAAAGACAATTCCTATTTGATATAGCTATTTGTGCAAGTATCTTACGATTAAGAACCAACTGCGCCTTATACAAATCGTTTATTAATCTACTATAAATATAGGATACCCTATTTCCGCGAATTATTGCATTTATTCGAGTGATCCACAAACGACGAAAATCTCTTTTTTTCCTATCTCTATCACGATGAGCCGAAACCAAAGCTCTTATTTTCTGTTGAGTAATTGTTCGACTAAGTCTTGAATGAGCCCCGCGAAAGCTTGATGCAAATAAACGCATTTTTGTTCTACGTCTCCGAGCTATATATCCTCGTCTAATTCTGGTCATTGAATAAATGAAACTTTGATGAATAACTAATTGATTTCCTTTCTTTCAGTTATTCTTTTCTCCTTTCCTAGTCTATTAATAACAAAACGGACTCTTCCAATTTATAAAATCAAAATCCCAATGGCTTTTGCTACTCTAACCTTCCCGACCACGCTTTTACCTTTTTTCGAGGCATTGGAAATAAAATAGTAAAAAAAAAATAAAGTAGTAAATAGATAAAGAAATTGTGGGTTCCGTCGTCTCTATGATTACTTCTTAAACGGTGAGGCCCTCTCTATACACCGGAGCCACTTCCTTCATTTAATCAATTCCATTGGTAACTTGTACAGTTACCACTCTTCGGCTCTACCCATGAATTTTCTAGTAATAGGTCTTTTATAACGAGATAGACCTTATACAGTAACGGTATTTAATTATGAAGATTGGTGGGGTAGCTGACCCTGTTAGTCCGTTCTTGCAAGAGTAGAAAGATAATCTTTCTGCTTTTTTTTATAGTATTTCCCCCGCTTAATGGATAACTATTTGTTACCAAAGGGGAATTCTTTCTCACCTTAAATTGCAATTTGAGGTGGTTGAATTTGCGCCGGTGGAAACCATAAATTTCATACACAATAGAAAGATATGATAGATCTCCTTTTTTTAGCTAGTGAATGCAGTTCTTCTTCTTCCATTCTATCCTATTCACTAGTACTGATCATTGATACTTAAAAAATTGTTTTCTTTCTTTTGTTTTGTCTCAGCCCATGATTGAAACGAGTCGCACATACACCCTTGTACATGTTCCTCGGCGCTGAGGGCATCCCCCAAGAGCGGGGGATTTTGTAACGTTTCTGATTGGCTGTCTTGGGTTTCTAATAAGTTGTTTAATAGTTGGCATGCTGAATTATCCATTATGGGCTGGTTTAGATCGATCCTAACCGTATGATTATGAATTTCTTCTGTTTAATATTCTATTAAACCCTTAAGTAAACCCTTAAGGAGTCACCGCTATGTTTTATCCAACCGCTACAAGATCAACAATTCCATAAGCTTGGGCTTCTGTTGCTGACATAAAAGTATCCCTTTCCATGTCTTCGGATACAACCCATAAGGGCTTGCCCGATCTTTGTACATAAACCATTGTAAGGATTTCGCGCAGTCTCAGTAGTTCTTCCGTATCCAGGATAAATTCTCCCGCTTGTGCCCCATAAAAAGCGCCAATAGGTTGATGGATCATGACCCTGATGATATATTATAACCTAAAAAAAGGTTCCTCTATCTCGCACGATTAGGCGAGGGGAAGAGATAAAGAAAAAGATAGAATTGAACAACCGTACGGGCATTTTTTTCGCATTGCATACGGCTCGCCAATGGAATTAATGGAATTTTCTTTTTACCTTTCATCAAACAAGGAGAAAATATGGGGTTCTATTATACCCAGATCCGTAAATGATCCAATTACCACCCTTCTTTTTTTTTTAGGAGTTCAAAAATACTATGATGGCTCCGTTGCTTTATATATTTATTTCGTTTGTGATTCAGCAATCCCAAAGTGTCTTTTTTATTTTTCAAATAAAAAAAAATAAAGAAAAAAATCTTCTTTTTTTATTTTCGTACTCTTTCATACCATAAATATTGTTAATAACCTTCCGGCGTGAAAAAAGTTTGTGACGCTGCAATAGGCCTACGATAGGTAAGATAAACTCGGAATACCCCTCCCTTATCTCATACTACTGCTTCGATACATAATCGAATATTTTGAAAAAAAAAAAACACTAACAATTTTCATATCGAATTCGAAGTGCCATGCTATTATTACTTAATCTTAAAAATTCATATGGCGAGGGCATAGTCTTCTTTTTTCTCTCAAATAAAAAACTCATTGGCGCCAAGCGTGAGGGAATGCTAGACGTTTGGTACTTGCCCCTGCAGCCAGGAGAAAAGACCCCATGGAGGCGGCCAATCCCATGCATATTGTCTGTACATCTGGTCGCACAAATTGCATAGTATCATAAATTGCTATTCCGGGTATTACCCATCCGCCAGGAGAGTTGATAAATAAATACAAATCCTTGGTCTCGTTCTCGATACTGAGATATACCATAATACCAATAAGTTGATTCGAGATATCACTCTCAACCATTTGACCTAAAAAAAGTAATCTTTCTCGATAAAGTCGGTTGATTAGGATAAAACTGTATCCCTTCGGAGCCGTACAGGCATCTTTTGATGCATACGGTTCAACAAAACTTGCGAAACAAAAAATCAATGTGTAGCTCCCAGCCCTTTTCCTTTCTTTTTTCCTAGCGGGCTCCTTCTATCAAGGGGGCTTTTCTTCCATTTTTCAAGAACGGTGAGTTTAGCCGGTTTTCCTATAATATTCTAATATAAAAAAGCAATTCACTAAACTTATCGACTTATCGAACTAACTTTTCATTGATGTATTTTTTCATCGCGATCCAATCCAAAAATCACGATGCCATTTTCTTGTTCCTGAAGTGAATGGGCTTCTTCAATTTTTTTAGGTTTATGCTCTACTCCGAGTAAGGATCTGCCCGATTTTGATTTGCACATATAGGACAAATGACTCCAATACCACGTCTCTTTTTTGCTATGACTTCCCCCCTTTTTTTTAATTCATTTCTTTCATGTCTTCCGCCCAATATTTGACGTATTCATCATATTTATTATTCTGTTGATTAACAGTTTGAGATCACTCCTATTTTGAATACAGTTCTAAATGGAATCGTTTATGGTATAAGTAATAATCATAGATATATTACCAATTGGGTTTTGCTAAACGGAGCCTGGATACCTCATTTTATTGGTCCAGCCAAGACGACCATAAAATTGATTTATTGCTAATATTAAGCTAGATACCTCCTCACGAAATAGATCTAATTGCACTTCATTGCATTTCACGCTACAAATTTTTGATAATTCAATCAAATTTTTTGGGCGAAACAGAGGATATCTCGATCGGGGGAGAGAATGGGGAAATCCCATATGACCCAATAGATCTGACAAGTCGCACTATATGTCAACCCAAGATGGATGCTTGTCCCCGGGACTTCGATAAGGTACTTTTGGAACACCAATAGGCATAAAATGAAAAGAATTAAGTACTCTAGTTCACTTTGATGTGGAAGCGTAATAATGGGCTTCTTATCTTAATAATATTGGCCGTTATCTTAGTTTATACATCGATTGACTAAGTTCATAAAATAAAGGAAAATTCTTACGAATAGGTCTTTTGAATGATAACCAAATATGGATGCATTTGCTCATAGAAAAGGGAATGAGCCCCCATTGCGTATTGGTACTTATCGAGTATAGAATAGATCTGCTTCTCTTTTTTCCTACGAACCGAACTCTTCCATTATTACTAATAGAATAGAACAAATATTAATATTAATCTTTTTTTCGAGATAATCCCCTGAAAAAAGAAGGGGGGTACATAGCATAGTTTTTTTTTTTCAATGCAATAAAGTTACATAGTGTCTATTTTTTTTTTATAAAGGGGTAGTCCCATGGGTTTGCCTTGGTATCGTGTTCATACCGTCGTATTGAATGATCCCGGTCGTTTGATTTCTGTCCATATAATGCATACAGCCCTAGTTGCGGGTTGGGCCGGTTCAATGGCTCTATATGAATTAGCTGTTTTTGATCCCTCCGATCCAGTTCTTGATCCAATGTGGAGACAAGGCATGTTCGTTATACCCTTCATGACTCGTTTAGGAATAACCGATTCATGGGGCGGTTGGAGTATTACGGGGGGGACGGTAACGAATCCGGGTATTTGGAGTTACGAAGGTGTAGCCGGGGCACATATTGTGTTTTCGGGCTTGTGCTTCTTGGCAGCTATCTGGCATTGGGTGTATTGGGATCTAGCAATATTTGTCGATGACCGTACGGGAAAACGCTCTTTGGATTTGCCTAAAATCTTTGGAATTCATTTATTTCTCTCAGGAGTGGCTTGCTTTGGTTTTGGGACATTTCATGTAACAGGATTGTATGGTCCTGGAATATGGGTGTCCGACCCTTATGGACTAACTGGAAAGGTACAATCTGTAAATCCAGCATGGGGTGTGGAAGGTTTTGATCCTTTTGTTCCAGGAGGAATAGCCTCTCATCATATTGCAGCAGGGACATTGGGCATATTAGCAGGCTTATTCCATCTTAGTGTCCGCCCACCTCAACGCCTATACAAAGGATTACGTATGGGCAATATTGAAACCGTTCTTTCCAGCAGCATCGCTGCTGTCTTTTTTGCAGCGTTTGTTGTTGCTGGAACTATGTGGTATGGTTCAGCAACTACCCCCATCGAATTATTTGGTCCCACCCGTTATCAATGGGATCAGGGATACTTTCAGCAAGAAATATATCGAAGAGTCAGTGCTGGGCTAGCCGAAAATCAAAGTTTATCAGAAGCTTGGTCTAAAATTCCTGAAAAATTAGCTTTTTATGATTACATCGGAAATAATCCTGCGAAAGGGGGATTATTCAGAGCGGGTTCAATGGATAACGGGGATGGAATAGCTGTCGGGTGGTTAGGACACCCTATCTTTAGAGATAAAGAAGGGCGTGAACTTTTTGTACGTCGTATGCCTACCTTTTTTGAAACATTTCCAGTTGTTTTGGTAGACGGAGATGGAATTGTTAGAGCCGACGTGCCTTTTCGAAGGGCAGAATCGAAGTATAGTGTCGAACAAGTAGGTGTAACTGTTGAGTTCTATGGTGGCGAACTGAATGGAGTGAGTTATAGTGATCCTGCTACTGTGAAAAAATATGCTAGACGTGCTCAATTGGGTGAAATTTTTGAATTAGATCGTGCTACTTTGAAATCCGATGGTGTTTTTCGTAGCAGTCCAAGGGGCTGGTTTACTTTTGGACACGCTTCATTTGCTCTGCTTTTCTTCTTCGGACACATTTGGCATGGTGCTAGAACCTTGTTCAGAGATGTTTTTGCTGGTATTGACCCGGATTTGGATGCTCAAGTGGAATTTGGAGTATTCCAAAAACTTGGAGATCCAACTACAAGAAGACAAGTAGTCTGATGCAGCAGTGTTCCGCTATTTTGGGTTTATCGCTTCTGCTTCTATTTTCGATTTGTGATTTTTCATTTTGAAATAAGGTATAAGGTACTGGAGAAATCTGGATTGAAATCGCTGCCTTTTTTGATTCTTTTTTTTTTTTTTCTTTAATCCGGGAGATGATCCCAAATAAACAGGTATGGAAGCTATAATTGGAAACCACGATCGAATTTATGGAAGCATTGGTTTATACATTCCTCTTAGTCTCGACTCTAGGGATCATTTTTTTCGCTATCTTTTTTCGAGAACCGCCTAAAGTTCCAACTAAAAAATAAAATGATTTTTTATTATCTCAATTGAAGTAATGGGCCTCCCAATATTGGGAGGCCCATTACTTCTACTTCAAACTAGTCCCCGTGTTCCTCGAATGGATCTCTTAGTTGTTGAGAGGGTTGCCCAAAAGCAGTATATAAGGCGTACCCAGTAAAACTTACAAGTAACCCAGATATAGAGATGGCGACTAGGGTTGCTGTTTCCATTATTATAGAATTTCAAGACCACAATGGATCCGTGATAAGATCGTTTATTTACAATGGAATGGTATACAAAGTCAACAGATCTCAATGAATACAAAAAAGGATTTATGGCTCCACAAACAGTTGAGGGTAGTTCTAGAGCTCGTCCAAAAATGACTTCTGCAGGGGGGTTATTGAAACCTTTGAATTCGGAATATGGTAAAGTAGCTCCTGGATGGGGAACTGCTCCTTTGATGGGTATCGCAATGGCTCTATTTGCGATATTTCTGTCTATTATTTTGGAGATTTATAATTCGTCCGTTTTACTGGACGGAATTTCAATGAATTAGAATTCAATTTACAAGAACCACAAAATACTACCTTTTAAATAAGAATTTAGGTCTCGGATTTTGATTTTTATTTTAGTTGATTGGTAGTTCGACCGCGAAATTTTTTTGTTTCTGTATTTCCGGAATATGAGTGTGCGACTTGTTCTAATTGATCCTATTGATAGTACAGAGAATGGGTCTGTCATCTTGATAGAGATGGTTTTACCCCGTCGGATATTCATTCTAGTATCTGGAGCACGGAATATATGAAATAGATCACGAAGTATTCGAACTATGATTCATAC